ACGCAACGATGATTGTTTTCTACAAATCACAAAGACATCGGAACATTATATTTTATCTTTGGAGCTTGAGCTGGTATAGTAGGTACTGCTCTTAGTTTAATTATCCGAGCTGAACTAGGTCAACCTGGAAGCTTAATTGGAGATGATCAAATTTATAATGTGGTAGTTACTGCTCACGCATTTGTTATAATTTTTTTTATGGTAATACCTATTATAATTGGAGGGTTTGGAAACTGACTTGTTCCTCTTATATTAGGTGCTCCAGATATGGCATTCCCTCGAATAAATAATATAAGTTTCTGGCTTTTACCTCCTTCCTTAACTCTTTTATTATCCAGAGGAATAGTAGAAAGAGGAGTAGGTACTGGATGAACTGTCTACCCACCTTTAGCAGCTGGAATTGCTCATGCAGGTGCCTCTGTTGATATAGGAATCTTTTCTTTACATTTAGCCGGAGTATCTTCTATTTTAGGAGCTGTTAATTTTATAACTACTGTAATTAATATACGCGCTTCAGGGATATCTATAGACCGAATACCTCTTTTTGTTTGATCAGTCTTTATTACTGCCCTCTTATTACTTCTTTCTCTCCCTGTTCTCGCCGGAGCAATTACAATACTTTTAACTGATCGAAACCTTAATACTTCTTTTTTTGATCCTGCCGGAGGAGGAGATCCTATTTTATACCAGCATCTATTCTGATTTTTTGGTCACCCAGAAGTTTATATTCTAATTTTACCTGCTTTTGGAATAATTTCTCACATTATTAGACAAGAGTCGGGTAAAAAAGAAGCTTTTGGAACTCTAGGAATAATTTATGCAATACTGGCTATTGGAATCTTAGGATTTGTAGTTTGAGCTCACCATATATTTACAGTTGGTATAGATGTTGATACTCGAGCTTACTTTACATCTGCTACTATAATTATTGCTGTTCCAACTGGGATCAAAATTTTTAGATGACTAGGAACTCTCCACGGAACAAAGTTAAACTATAATCCTTCTTTATTATGAGCTCTAGGATTTGTATTTTTATTTACAGTAGGTGGATTAACAGGAGTCGTCTTAGCTAATTCATCTATTGACATTATTTTACATGATACATATTATGTAGTAGCTCATTTCCATTATGTCCTTTCAATAGGAGCCGTATTCGGAATCTTTGCTGGAATTGCTCACTGATTTCCACTTTTTACTGGACTTACTTTAAACCCCAAATGATTAAAGATTCATTTTCTTACAATATTTGCTGGAGTAAACATCACATTTTTCCCTCAACATTTTTTAGGTCTTAGTGGAATACCCCGTCGTTACTCAGACTACCCCGATGTATATACAACTTGAAATGTAGTATCTTCAATTGGTTCTACAATTTCTTTAATTGCTGTTTTAGGTCTTATTTTAATTGTATGAGAAGCCTTAACTTCATCTCGCCCTGTTATATTCTCATTATTTTTACCTACTTCAATTGAGTGACAACACAGTTTACCACCTGCAGATCATAGATATATAGAAATCCCATTAGTTTCTAATTTCTAAAATGGCAGATAGATGCATAGGATTTAAGCTCCTACCAGGAAGATTTACCTTCTTTTAGAATTAACTTATGTCAACATGAAGTCAATTTGGTTTTCAAGATAGAGTTTCTCCACTTATAGAACAATTAATTTTTTTCCACGATCACGCCATAGTAGTTCTTATTCTTATTACTACTTTGGTTGGGTATATAATGGCATCACTCTTCTTTAATAAATTTACAAACCGATTTTTACTAGAAGGGCAGACTATTGAAATTATCTGAACACTATTACCTGCTATTATCTTAATCTTTATTGCTCTACCATCTCTTCGACTCCTTTATCTTTTAGATGAAGTCAACAATCCTAGGCTTACCCTTAAAGCTATTGGTCATCAATGATACTGAAGTTATGAATACTCAGATTTTTTACAAGTAGAGTTTGACTCATATATAATTCCATCTAATGAACTCTTAACTGATGGCTTTCGTTTATTAGATGTAGATAACCGAACAGTCCTTCCTATAAGAACTCAAATTCGTGTTCTTATTTCAGCTGCTGATGTTATTCATTCCTGAACAATCCCTGCCTTGGGTGTGAAGGCAGATGCAATTCCAGGGCGCCTAAATCAAGTCAGTTTTTTAATGAATCGACCTGGATTATTTTATGGTCAGTGTTCAGAAATTTGTGGAGCTAATCATAGATTTATACCAATTGTTATTGAGAGAGTTTCAATTAATTCTTTTTTAAACTGAATTTCATCTGCCAGTGAAATCTCATTGAATGTCTGAAAGCAAGTGTAAGTCTTTTAAACTTATAATGGTAGTTTACGCCTACCTTCAATGGCCAAAGGAAAAATTAGTTAAATTTATAACATAAACCTGTCACGTTTAAATTATCTTCTTTAGATATTTTTCTCATCCCTCAAATAGCCCCTCTCTTATGATTAAATTTGTTTATCTTATTTTGTAGAACATTTATAATTTTTCTTATTCTAAACTTTTTTATCAAAGTTCCCACACAAATTACTAAGCTTACACTCCCTTTTAAAATTAATCATATAAATTGAAAATGATAGCAAACTTATTTTCTACTTTTGACCCTTCTTCTAGTATTATATCCTTATCATTAAATTGACTTTCGACTTTCTTAGGAATTTTATTTTTACCTATATTATATTGAGCTATACCTTCTCGATGATCCCTTCTATGATTTAAAATTACATCAACTCTTCACCATGAATTTAAAATTCTTTTAGGGCCCACTCATTTTGGATCAACCATTCTTTTTGTTTCATTGTTTAGAATTATTGTATTTAATAACTTTTTAGGTCTTCTACCCTATATTTTCACAAGAACTAGTCATTTAGTCATGACTTTATCATTAGCCCTTCCTTTATGGACTGCTTTTATATTATTTGGCTGGATCTATCGAACTCAACATATATTTGCCCATTTAGTTCCCCAAGGAACACCAGGGCCTCTTATGCCATTCATAGTCTTAATTGAAACTATTAGTAATATTATCCGCCCAGGTACATTAGCTGTACGATTAGCAGCTAATATGATTGCAGGACATTTAATTTTAACCTTATTAGGTAATACAGGCCCTTCTCTTTCTACTTCTATCTTAGTTTTTTTAATTTTTAGACAAATCTTATTACTTATTCTAGAATCTGCCGTAGCAGTAATCCAGTCATATGTGTTTGCTGTTCTTAGTACCCTTTACGCTAGAGAAATTGTATAATTAATGACATCACTCCACGGACATCATGCATATCATTTAGTTGATATAAGACCCTGACCTCTTACAGGTTCAATTAGTGCTATAATACTTACAACTGGATTAGTTAAATGATTCCATCAATTTAATCCCGACCTTTTATTTCTAGGAACCCTTGCTACTATTTTTACCATAATCCAATGATGACGTGATATTACACGAGAAGCTACATATCAAGGTCTTCATACAAAAGCTGTTTCTAAAGGGCTTCGATGAGGTATAATTTTATTTATTGCTTCAGAAGTTTTGTTTTTCTTTTCTTTTTTTTGAGCTTTCTTTCATAGTAGTCTTTCCCCTAATATTGAAGTAGGAAACTGTTGACCTCCTTCTAGAATTCAACCCTTTAACCCCTTCCAAATTCCATTGTTAAATACCACTATTCTCCTTGCTTCAGGAGCTACTGTAACATGAGCTCACCATGCACTTATAGAGTCAAACCACTCTCAAGCTATTCAAGGACTAGCTATTACTATTACTTTAGGATTTTATTTTACAGCCCTTCAAGCCTTAGAATACTACGAAGCACCCTTTACTATTTCTGACTCAGTGTATGGGTCCACCTTTTTTGTAGCTACAGGATTCCATGGGCTCCATGTTATCATTGGATCGTCATTTTTATCAATCTGTTTATACCGAATATATAAATGCCATTTCTCATCTGATCACCATTTTGGGTTTGAGGCTGCTGCATGATACTGACATTTTGTAGACGTTGTTTGACTCTTCCTTTATGCTTCTATTTACTGATGAGGAAGATGCCTTCTTAGTACAAAAGTATATTTGGCTTCCAACCAAAAGATCTAAGTGCTATCTTAGAGTAGGCAATGATTATTATTTTAACTTGCCTTTTTATCACTTTATTAATTAGAATTTTAGTAATAAGGCTATCTTCTATTCTCGCAAAAAAAACTATTATAGACCGAGAAAAAAACTCGCCTTTTGAATGTGGATTTGACCCAAAAGGATCTGCTCGACTTCCTTTCTCTTTACGATTTTTTCTTATCGCCGTTATCTTTTTGATCTTTGATGTAGAAATTACTTTACTTCTGCCTTTAGCTATAATTATTAACTTTTCAAATATTTTTACCTGAACTATTACAGGAGCCATTTTTATTTTTATCTTACTTTTAGGCCTTTATCATGAATGAAATCAAGGAGCCTTAGAATGAGCTTACTGGAGTTATAGTCAACGATGACATTTGATTTGCAATTAAAAGGTGCTTTTAGAAGCTAACTTCAAAGTAAAAAGCGAAATATTGCTTTCAGTTTCGACCTGAATCTTGGTGTTAATTCACCTTTACTTGTTGGTTAAAGCCAAAGCAGAGGCATATCACTGTTAATGATAAAAGTGGAATATACTCCTAACCAAGGGAGTAAGATGACCAAGAAGAAGCTACTAACTTCTACCTTAAGCGGTTAAAATCCGTTTGTACTCCTGTTATTATGGTGTAATACACGTTGCACTTTCACTGCAAAGCTAGAAGTTTAAACCTTCTTAAAAACAAGTATTAAATTTAGAAATACCTACAAGTATACAATTACTTCCCTTGTAGCTTCAACACAATGCTCTAATATAAGCTATATAGGTAATTATAAAACTAAAAAGAAAAGAACTATTAACCATAATAAGAATCTCAATATATAAACTTTTAATCTTCTATCTTGTAAGATTTGAAGTTTTCTGGATCAACTTCTGATCATATAATAAATTCCTTGACCTCCATAATATTCAGATCATCCTATATCTCCAATTCCCTGATATTTCATTCCTCTCTGTAAAAATAGTTTACTAACTCCAAAAGTAGATAAAAAAGGTATAAACCATATAGAACCAGAAAAGACAGTTATTTTATGAAAATATAAAGAATTCAATGAATAATTTACTGATCCTATATTTAACAAATACCCTGTTAGCCCCCCTAAGATACTAACTCTTAAAGCTAAAGTTTTGAACCCTATTCTTATACAAATTATATAAGGCTGAGGAAAAATAATTCAAGATAAGAAAGCTCCCCCGAAAATAGCACCCAACCCTAAACCAAATATTGGGTTTACTATAATTTTTGCTTCACCTCCTACATTAAAGAGGCTCCCTAAGTTGAAGTCCCCCCTTAGTCTGTAATAAATTAAACGTAAAGTATAACATACGGTTAAACCTGTAGCTAGAAAATATAATATGAAAGAAATAAAATTAATTGAAGATATAAAAGCGACTTCTAAAATTATATCTTTAGAATAAAAGCCAGCTAAAAAAGGAGCTCCACATAAAGCTAAATTAGCTAAATTTATGAAAATACCAACTAAAGGTATTTGGTAGATTAAGCTTCCTATTGCTCGAATATCTTGAAACTCTTTTACACTATGAATAATAGTTCCCGCACATATAAATAATAAGGCTTTAAATAAAGCATGTCTTAAAAGATGAAAAAAAGCTAAATCTCTAAACCCAAGAGCTAGAATTCTTACTATAACTCCTAACTGCCTTAACGTTGATAAAGCAATAATTTTTTTTAAATCATACTCAAAATTAGCCCCTAATCCAGCCATAAATATAGTTAAACCTGATAGTAATAATAAAATTCTCTGAGAAATTGTTCTCTCTAATGCAGGTCTAAATCGAATTAACAAATACACCCCTGCTGTTACTAAAGTAGAAGAATGAACTAAAGCCGAGACAGGAGTAGGAGCTGCTATTGCAGCTGGCAATCAAGCTGAAAAAGGAATTTGTGCACTTTTAGTTATAGCAGCTAATACTACTAGTCCTGTTAAAATTTCTTTATTAATTCTATCCTTTATATCCCCTACATAAAATAAAAAATTTCATCCACCATAGATAAATATTATTGAAATACCAATCAGAATAGCAACATCTCCAATTCGATTAGATAGGGCAGTTAATATCCCCGCTGCTCTTGATTTTTCATTTTGATAATAAATTACTAAAGCGTAAGACACCAAACCTAGTCCATCTCATCCTAATAAAATACTAATTAAATTAGGACTAATAATCAAAAATCACATAGATATAACAAACCCCAATACTAAATATATAAACCGATTTATATTTTCATCTCCTGATATATACTCCCCACTATAATATAATACTATTGAAGAAATAAAAGATACAAATCCTAAAAACATCAAAGATATCCAATCTAAAATAAGTGTTATAGATACACAACAAGAGTTAATTCTAATTAGTTCTCACTCAATGAAATAGCACCTCCCCGTCTTTAAACAAGCTAGAGAATAAAAAACTCCTCTCCCCGAACATAAGCCTAAGAAAATTATACTAGAATGATGTATAAAAACTTTTCATAACACGGTTTAAAGTGAACTTTCACATTTACGGCACCACAAACCGGCGTTTTAATTAAACTATTCAAACTTATAAAAGCATTATACATGTTCTTCTTTTTAAAATTAATACATTTAAAGGTAATCAATGTAATATTAAAACTAAATATTCTCGCACTTTTCCAGAACAACAGGAAAATACAGCAGAATAATATTTTCCATGCTGACTTAATGAATATATATATAAAGTGTATGATGCTCTAAAAAAACAAAGTAAAGCAATTATTAGTACTCTTAATTTTCTTCATGAAACAACTCTCATAATTAAACTAATTTCACCTAAAAGATTTAATGTAGGTGGACCTGCCATATTTCCTACTCTTAAAAGAAATCATCAAAGAGCCATTCTAGGTATAAAATTTATTAACCCCTTTCTAATTAATAATCTTCGTCTTCCTATTCGTTCATACACTATATTTCTAAGACAAAATAATCCCGATGAACAAAGACCATGTCCTACTATAACTACCACAGCACCATTTATACCTCATCAACCAAAAACCATTAAACCACATAAAACTAGTCCTATATGAGCTACAGAAGAATAAGCAATCAAAGATTTTATATCAATTTGCCGTAAACATATTAATCTGACTACTACTCCCCCTACTAAACTAATTCTTACCCATAACCAGCATATTATTTTATTTATTTCCCCAAAAATAGGTAAGACTCGAATCAAACCATACCCTCCTAATTTCAGAAGAACTCCAGCTAAAATTATAGAACCAGCCACAGGTGCCTCAACATGAGCTTTAGGAAGTCATAAATGAACAAGAAATATAGGTAATTTAACAATAAAGGCAAATACTGTCCCAAAATACCAAATAAATATAGTAAACCCATCTCCTTCTGTACAATCTACAACTCCAATTGTTAAACTTCCTCTTATTTCATATAATATAAATAGTGATACTAGAAGAGGTAATGAAGCAAATAGTGTATAAAATAGTATATACACTCCTGCTTGAAGACGTTCGGGCTGATAACCTCATCCCAAAATAAGAATTAGTGTTGGAATTAATGATCTCTCAAACCTAATATAAAAAAGTAAATAATCTCTAGAAGAAAAAGTTAATACTAAAGCTAAAAGTAAAGTAATATTAACTACTAAAAACATCGAAAAGTAATTATTAGTTTCTAGAATCTTTTGACTAGAACTGACAACTAAACTGATAATTCAAAACCTGAGTAAAATTAATACATATCTCAGTGAATCAATAATCAAGCAAGATCTTAATATAAACCAATCAAACTCATGAAAGCTATATAATATAAATAAAAATCTTAGTAAAAACAATGAACACTGTACCGCTCACCAAGTATTTATTAAAGGAATCAATAACATACAAGAAACTATAAACTTTAACATTGTAATACTCTAAATCTACCAAAACGATCATTTCCATGTGTCCGGACTACAGATACCAATAAAGCCAACCCTAACGCCCCTTCACATGCAGCCAAAGTTAAAAAAAATAATAAAAAATAAGTTTCACCTCTCACTCTTCTTAAACAGATACTTATAAATCAAAAAATATTTAATATTATGTATTCTAAACTTAATAAAGTTCTTAATAAATGTTTACGTTTAGCTACAAATACTCAAAGTCCGCAGAATACTCTGATTAAAGGTAAGATATAATATAAATCAAGAATTGTCATTAGCTCTAATAGTTTAAATAAAACACTGGTCTTGTAAATCAGAATTGAAATTATTAATTTCTTAGAGTATCAGAGAAAGAAGTTTCCTCCTATCATCAGTTCCCAAAACTAATATTTTATATTAAACTATTCTCTGCATCTCTTTAATTATTATTATATCTCCCGTTATTATTACTCTTTCTATTGCATTTACACGATTACTACATCCTCTAGCTATAGGATTGATATTATTGCTTCAAACAACGATTGTTTGTGTAACCTCAGGGCTTTCATTAAACTCTTTTTGATTTTCATATATTCTATTTTTAATTTTTTTAGGAGCTATATTAGTCTTGTTTATATACGTAGCTTCCCTCGCTTCCAACGAATCTTTTTCATTTTCAGTAAGAATAACGACCCTTATTGTTATAGTTTTATTAACTTCCGTCTCTTTAAGGTTCTTAGACCCTATCACTAACAACTTATCTATATATATTTCTCAATCTTCACTCTCTCACTCATTTATACAATCGACTCCATCTTTATTGGCAGCTATTTATAACAGAAGCTCTATAATACTTACTTTATTTATTATCCTTTATCTTCTTTTAACTTTAATTGCTGTAGTAAAAATTACTAATACTTTTTTTGGTCCGTTACGCTTATCTTCTTAATGACAACACCTATTCGAAAAAGACACCCTTTATTTAAGATTGCTAACGGAGCCTTAGTCGATTTACCTGCCCCAACTAACATTTCTACCCTGTGGAATTTCGGATCTCTTCTAGGACTTTGTCTTATTATTCAAATTGCTACCGGACTATTTTTAGCTATACATTATACGGCTCATATTGATTTAGCATTTTCCAGAGTTGCTCATATTTGTCGTGACGTCAATTACGGATGACTACTACGAACTCTGCACGCTAATGGAGCCTCTTTTTTTTTTATTTGTTTATATATACATACAGGCCGAGGTATTTACTATGGATCTTTTTTATATTTACATGCATGATCAGTAGGAGTTATTATTCTTCTTTTGACTATAGCAACCGCATTTTTAGGGTATGTATTACCTTGAGGTCAAATATCATTTTGAGGAGCCACTGTTATTACTAACTTAGCTTCTGCTATTCCTTATATTGGAAGAGAATTAGTTCAATGAGTATGAGGAGGGTTCGCAGTTGATAATGCCACATTAACTCGATTTTTTACTTTCCACTTTTTATTTCCTTTTGTAGTAGCCGCAGCCACTTTAATCCACATTTTATTCATCCATCAAACAGGATCCAATAATCCTTTAGGAATTGTTAGTAATGTAGATAAAATCCCTTTTCACCCTTATTTTACATTTAAAGATGTTACAGGATTTGTTTTAATACTAACTGCTTTAGTTACTTTGACTTTACTTGACCCTTACTTATTAGGAGACCCCGATAATTTTATTCCCGCTAACCCTTTAGTTACTCCAGCCCATATTCAGCCAGAATGATATTTTTTATTTGCTTATGCTATTTTACGTTCTATCCCAAACAAGCTTGGAGGAGTAATTGCTTTGGTTATATCTATCTTAATTTTATTAATTCTACCTTTTACACATGCAGCCAAATTCCGAAGACTTTCATTTTACCCTTTAAATCAAATTATATTTTGATCTTTAGTATCAATTATACTATTATTAACTTGAATTGGTGCTCGACCAGTAGAAGAGCCTTACGTTATTACTGGACAAATTTTAACTGTCTTATATTTCTCATTTTATATTATCAATCCTTTAACTCTTATATGATGAGATAAATTACTTGATTAGTTACTTGGCTGATCGGAAAGCTCGTGTTTTGAAAGCTCGTAATAGAGGTTCGAATCCTCTAGTAACTTCATACTTAAAAAAGTACTACTAAAGAACAGACACAAAACATAATCTTTTTACTCTTATAAAAAATAATAAATAATTAAGTGCCACTGGCAAAAATCTCTTTCAAGCCAAATATATTAGCTTATCATAACGAAACCGAGGAAGAGTCCCTCGCACCCACACGAAGCAAAATGCTACTAAAACTATTTTTACATAATATAAAGGACTAAGTAAGTTTCCTCCCAAAAAGATTAAAGAAAATAATATACTCATAAATAAAATACTAGCGTATTCTGCCATAAAAATTAAAGCAAACCCTCCTCTACTGTATTCAGTATTGAAACCAGATACTAACTCAGACTCTCCTTCCGCGAAGTCAAAAGGAGTTCGATTAGTCTCTGCTAAACAAGAACCAAATCACACTAAGGCCAAAGGAAATGTAAATCATAATAATCACAAATCTCGCTGATACAGTCTAAATAATTCTAAATTAAATCCTCCGACTAAAAAAATAAAAGATAATAAAATTAAAGCCAATCTAACTTCATATGAAATAGTCTGAGCTACTGCTCGTAAACTACCTAATAAAGCATATTTAGAGTTAGAAGCTCATCCAGCTCTTATAGTAGTATACACTCCCAGACTTGTACAACATAAAAAAAATAAACTTCCTATTATAAAGTTTATTAATCCTAACTCATATGGTATAACTAACCATACAATTAAAGATACAAATAATCTAAATACAGGAGATAAATAATACGGTAGAAAATTAGATATAACAGGTAAAGTTTGTTCTTTACTAAATAATTTTACAGCATCAGAAAATGGTTGTAAAAGACCTATAAAACCTACTTTATTAGGCCCCTTACGAATTTGAATGTATCCTAAGATCTTTCGCTCTAATAAAGTTACAAAAGCTACTGCTACTAAAACACAAATTATTAATACTAGATAATTTACAATTATTACTATTATCATATATTACCTACGAGAGTTAAAACTCGCATAATTGGGTCCTAAGTCCAATGCATAATTCTGCCAAAGTAACCGATTAATATTATTCTTTATTTCAAACTATTTGAACTACTTAATCCTTTCGTACTAAAGTAATTTACTAAATTTCAAGAGATAGAAACCAACCTGGCTTTACGCCGGTCTGAACTCAAATCATGTAAGGAATTAAAGGTCGAACAGACCCTCCTTTATAACTGCTACACTATAAGGATTCCTTAATTCAACATCGAGGTCGCAACCCTTTTTGTCGATATGGACTCTCAAAAAAGATTACGCTGTTATCCCTAAAGTAACTTAAATTTTTAACCCTTATTAAGGGATCAATCTTAAATCAATTATAATTGTAATATTTTAAAAGAACAGTTATTAAATTTTATTCTCGTCGCCCCAACGAAACAGATATTTTTTAAATTAATTTATACTTATAATTCTTAATTAAAAAAAAAAACTGTAAAGCTTTATAGGGTCTTATCGTCCCCTAGATTTATTTAAGCCTTTTCACTTAAAAGTTAAGTTCAAATATTATAACTGAGACAGCTTATTTTTTGTCCAACCGTTCATACCAGCCTTCAATTAAAAGACTAATGATTATGCTACCTTCGCACGGTCAAAGTACCGCGGCCCTTTAAGAAATCTTAACTCAGTGGGCAGGCTAGACTCTATATTCTCACTCATACAGACATGTTTTTGATAAACAGGCAAAAATAATATTTGCCGAGTTCCTTAAAAAAATATTTCATAAATTATAATTTCAACTCATTTAATTTAAATTAATTTTTTCACAATACTTTCTACTAATAAAATCATTATAACTTTTTATCCTTATATTTTTAAAATAAATTGACTACCAAAAATGAAAATATTATAATAAAAATAATTTTACCTATTATATTAGCTAGAACGCTTTAATAATTTTGCTGCTTTTAGGCCTAATTATATAATTTTATTTTATTTTTTACAATTCTTTAAAACTAGAAGCTTTCCCTCCAATTTTTTGTTACTATTATTTTTTCATAATAATACCTAAATTAAATTTAATTCGTCAATAACTAGATATAAAGGAACGTCTAGCATTTCACTACTAACATAAACTTTAAAATTTCTTTAAAACGAAAACTTTATTTTAAGTTAGCTCTCCTTTTTTCGAGAACTCTACGAAATTCACAAATTATTTTGATCTTCCTGATACACAAGGTACAATTTTTTATACTTACTTTTAACCAATTTAATTTTCATTTATTCATCTTTCCTTTACAGTACTTTTTTACTATAGTTTCTTATAACTTTTAACTTTAAATAACTAAGATTAATTTACTTTTTAAAAATAGTTTTAATAACTCACTTTTAACTTACTAACCTATTAATATAAACAAGATTTCATTCAAAACACATTGGTTTGCACAACGATCTTCTCAACGTAAGTGAGATGCTTAACTAATTAAGCTTTATTTTGAAATTCTAAGTGCAACTTCCGATACACTTACTATGTTACGACTTATCTCGCTTTAATAACGAGAGCGACGGGCAATGTGTACATAGTTTAGAGCTATAATCAAAAAACCTTATTAAACATCTAATTACTTTTAAATCCTCCTTGACCAAAAAAATTTCCTTTTTAGATCCGTCTAAACAAATTTATTGTAACCCATCTCTTCTTTATTATTAGCTGCACCTTGATCTAATATATTAGTTTAAACTATTTCAATAACTGAAAATTCTACTGAAGTTATCTAATAATAACGGTATACAAACTGATATTACAAAATAAAGTAAGATTTTTCGTGTTTTATCGATTATAGGACAGGTTCCTCTAACTAGACTAAACTACCGCCAAATTCTTTGAGTTTCGAGCTTATAACTTTTTAATACCCAGGTAATATATTTTTAGAAAAGTGTAACAGGGTATCTAATCCTGGTCCATTCCTTAACTTTAACAACCTCAGCTAACATTTTATTAGGTAGCTCTTTGCAATTTAAAAGATTGATTTTACCCTTTATTAGTGCAAATATTAACCAAAATTATATTTTCGCTTAAGCATTTTTAACCAAGTTTCTTTTACTTTACCTCTTAGTATAACCGCGGCTGCTGGCACAATTTTAGCCAGATATAATTCAACATCATCAGGTCTAACTTTTATTTATTACACTAGTATTGGATGCTGCGATTTAATATGTTATAAAATTATTTTTTATATTTATTATAGATATTTAATTTAACTTAACTATGGTCTCACCAAACGTTTACATGCATCTTTAAGTTGATAGCAAAAGTACTAAACCAGAATAAAACTTTAACTAGCCCTATTTATAAACAAATTTTACTAAAACAATTATTAATATAACAACTACTTTTTTTTGATATAAAAAAAAAAAAATAAAATAAATTCAAACTTAAAAAGCAAACAATTTAGAATTATTTCCCCCCCATCATCTTTCTCTTCTCTTACTTTATAAGCTTAATTTGTCTACTTATAAAACAAACTTTATTAACTTTAGCATTATTTTAAGATTTTAATAATAACTCAGACTTGTGAAATACTCCATTATTTCATTATAATTAGATTTCTAAAAAACCTCATATATCGATTTATTCCTGTAAAGTATATATATACATTTATTTAATTATAATAATTACTTAATATTTATTTTAATATATTTATAATTAATTATATGAGAAAAGTTAATTAAATATTATAGATATTAAATACTTATTTTAATATTATTTTTACTTTTATAAAAATAAATTAAATTATATTAGCCTATTAGTATAATATTAAATTATTTATTTAAATAAATATATAAAGTATAAATATATTTTGTTAATATGTATACTTTATTTTATATTTTAAGATTATTATAGATTGTCATTAAACTTGAGTTTCTTTAATTTAGCCATAAATAGTGTAAATATTTATGGTTAATTATATTATATGTTTATATATATATATATACGTTATTTAAATATTTTATATATATGTGTGTAAATTTATATTTATATACCATTAATTTAAGAAAAAGTAAAGCTTTTTATCATAGGTCTAGTTATTCACTAGAGGTGATAACTAGACCTATCTCATAAAAAACTTTACTTTCTAGACATATAAATTAAATTTTTACAACCTAAAAGATGTAAACATATATGTATTTGTATTTTATTTAATTTGTTATATATGTATTTAAATAAATTATATAGTTCTGTCATAATTCATCTTTTTTTAATTTCAAATAAAATTTTACTAAATTTTATTCTAAATTTCATGCTTGTTTTAAAATATAGTTAATTACGTGTTTTTATTATAAAAGTTTTAAATAAAGTAAGGTGCCTGATAAAAGGGCTATCTTGATAGGATAGATAATGTAAATGAACTTTTACCCTTACTACTTTCTTCTCAACCCCTACACCCAATGGAATCACACCATTTCATTAAAAATCAAAATTTTACGTGCCTGTACACCAGAGTATAGTATAATTTGAAAGTTCTTAGCTTTAAACAAAAAGATAAGCTAAGTAAGCTCCTGGGCTCATACCCCATTAATGAGGGTAAACTCCCTCTCTTTTTAATTCTTCTTTTTTCTTCTACTCTTTTTTTAGGGATTACTTTAGCTATTTCTTCTTCGTCATGGTTTGGTGCTTGGATCGGGTTAGAATTAAACTTACTCTCATTTATTCCTATCATCTCTCATAAAGACAGACAATACTCTTCAGAAGCTGCTTTAAAATACTTTTTAATTCAAGCTTTAGGCTCGTCAATTATTATTATAACAGCTCCAATATTCTTAGCAAGACAATTTCAAGCAAATGTCTTAATTTGTTTAGCCTTATTACTAAAAGCTGGAGCAGCTCCTTTTCATTTTTGATTTCCAAGAGTAATAGAAGGACTTAAATGACCTCAACTTATTTTATTGATAACAGCTCAAAAAATAGCTCCTTTATCTCTTTTATCTTATCTAAATTTTTCTTCTATTTATCATCTTTTAATTGGAGCAATTGTTCTTTCAGCTTTTGTAGGAGCAATTGGAGGTATCAACCAAACTTTACTCCGAAAAATTCTAGCTTACTCTTCAATTAATCATATAGCTTGAATAATCGCAGCTATAGTGATTAGAGAGACAAGATGACTAATATATTTCTTATTTTACTCTATTATCTCCTCATCAATTGCTCTTTTATTTTATTTTCAACAAATCTATCATATCTCTCAGATTTTCAATCATAATAGATCTTCTCCTTCAATTAAAATCATAATGTTTTTATCTCTCCTTTCTTTAGGGGGATTACCTCCTTTCACCGGATTTATTCCAAAATGATTAATTATACAAGAACTAGCTTCTGCTAATATAATTATTATCCTTGCCGTTCTTCTCTCTTCTGCTCTATTAACACTTTACTATTATCTACGTATTTCTATCCCTATTTTTCTTATTTCTAATCCTGCTACTAAATGAATACCAAAAACAAAATTTAAGATTAATTATCTCCCTATTTTAGTTTTTGTTAATTTTTTAGGCCTTTTTTTTCCATCACTAATCATTATAATTATTTAAGGATTTTAAGTTATTTAAACTTGTAGCCTTCAAAACTACCTAAAAGAGTAGAATCTCTTAAATCTTAATAAAGCCTTGGCATTTAACGCATCTTCAGAATTGCAGTCTGATATCTTTTTTTCCACTACAAGGCCATGATAAAAGGATTCTAATCCGTATATAAATTTACAATTTATCGCCTATAAACTCAGCCATTTTATC